ACAAGATGTCGATGTCTATAGTAAACTAAAGTCATCGTTTAATATTCCATTTTGCTTCAATCTGGATTAGACAAAACAAATACAAAATTGAAGATTTAGTTACGATTAGAAATAAGCTTTTCTGTCTTTATCCATAGATTCTTTACTCATACTTATTCAATTGAAAGTCAAAAATTATGTTTCGTAATCTTAATAATCCAATTTTTCAATTTCTAATTGACTTTTGGATACAAATCACGAGAATGTATATTATTCCTCAAAATTCTTATTGAGAGGTCAAGGATTTAATCCTTTTTAGAAATAAAGTTTTTGATCGGGATATATTATATGCCGAAGATCCCTTAACTTTTTGGATTATCATAGAACGAATCACACTTTTACCACTAAACTATACCCGCTATGATGCGATTATTGTATAGAAATGAATCTTTTGTCGAGTAAAAGGACGGGACATGATCCTGGTAGGATCATAAAAGAATCACGAAAAGTATAGCGTTGATATTGTATTTCTTCTGATATTGTTATTGTATTTCTTCATGGACCCAACGAGATTAGGGAAAAAGGACTCGTTGACTTTATATCATTTGATCTATAGGATAGGAATGGAAATAGTCCTCTTTCTGATTGTTTCAATAACAAGTATTTTGTTTTCGAATCAAATAAACAATTTTATCTAATATTTATCTAAAAAATTTCTAATACAATTTTTTTTTCAACAAGAATGGCCCGTGACACGGGCCAGGTTGTGAAAATAACATTTTTGGACAAAAAAAATAATAAAATAAAACTATATAAAACCAAAAAACTACACAATACAATAATTATCTATTCCAAACAAAATTATCGTATATATTTTTTTATAGTTATAGATATTTAGATTATTGAGATTGTATATTAAAGTTAAAGATTATTCGGATTATATATTTGATTATATATTTAAAGTACAAAAAGATAAAAAAAAAAGAGACATAGCAAAGAGGCTTTGTTTTTTTAAGCTTTACTTATTTAACTTTAACATAGTAATTATTTTAAATTGGGAGAGATGGCTGAGTGGACTAAAGCGTCGGATTGCTAATCCGTTGTACGAATTATTCGTACCGAGGGTTCGAATCCCTCTCTTTCCGGTTTCATTGATGATTTGGTATTTTTTATCTTTTAAATTTATCAAACCTTTTTGCTTTATTTATTTAGTTAATAGTTAAAGATCAAAATGTAGTAATAGTTATAGTTAGAGATCAAAATGTAGAAATGTAGATATAGTTAAAATGCTAAGAACATTGAAAAATTAAGCAAGGAAAAAGCCGTATTTTTCTTTTTGTTTTGATTTTATTCTTCACCTTCACGTCCAGGATTACGCCTTGGATCATTAGATAAAAACCCGAAGATGAAGAGAGAAACAAAGAATATCACTACTGTATAAACAAAGAGTTTGAGAGTAAGCATTAGACAATCTCCAAGATCTTTTTTTGGTTTGGAAAAAAAAGAAAATAGATTCTCTATATATCATATTTTATATCATATTTTGACACAAAGAAATAAAGCAGTTTCTAGCAATTTTTAGAAAGAGCAAAGAATTTTTCTAAATTCATTTTGAATATAGAGTTGAGTCTTTCATTGCAAATTTTTTTATCCCCACAATTCGATATTGCGGGGTACTCTACTAGACTAGGTTTTTTTTTCAATGACATGAAAAAAAGCTCAGAATGGGGAAATCCGATAATCCAGATTTTTCATGTCTATACAATAAACTTATACTATAAAAACTTATCCGATCTTATATCTTATTAAGTACTATAATTTTGTTTATCGAATAAAATAAATTCTAAATTATTCGAGGATAGTATTAAAGATCTCATCGAAAACTTACAGCCGCTTGCCAAACAAAAGCTAACAGAAAAAAGAACAGAGGGATTATTGGCATAACATCCACGACCGGGTTCAAAAAGGCGTAGGCTTCGGGCAATTTTGTAAAGAAAAAATTGCTTGAATTTGAATAAAGGGTAGAACCGATGCAAATCAAACTAAAAATATTAAGCATAACAAACATTTTGTTCTTGAAGAGAATTTCATTTTGATTGAGTTATTAATAGGTTATTGATATTAATGGGTTATTGATATAAAAATTGATATTTTTTAAAGTATCAAGTAATAAATAAAGAAGTAAGGTAGACCAAAAACTTTAAACTTACCCAATCAAAAATCCTTCAATTCTTAACTAAAAAAAGAATAGAAGAAATCATATTTTCATACAATATCTTAATAGAATTCTATATTATGATCAACAAATTCAGTGAATTGACGAAGAACCAATACCAATAGTAGTGTTTATTTGTGTTGAATCAAAATATAAATGGGGCGTAGCCAAGTGGTAAGGCAACGGGTTTTGGTCCCGCTATTCGGAGGTTCGAATCCTTCCGTCCCAGAACATCCCCAATTTTATATATAAAAATATGTCTTTGTGAACAACCCTCTCTCTATGTAAGAGCATAATAAAGGCAATTTTGGTTTTTTATTTTAACTAATCTTCATTGCAGATATTTTTCTCAACACATTTACATTCATATTGACAACAGTGTATCAAATAAATATAATTCGATCTGGGCAATTAGATTTTAGTTTCGGATCTATTTATCTCTTTATTTTAGTCTTTCAGTTTTTATAAGTTTTTTTTTTATTTTATATCTTTTACAAAACATAAAAATTTTTAAATATATAAATATATATAATAAATTTATAATAATTTATAATAAAAAGAATAAAATAGCAAATTTATAAAATAAAAGCAAACAACTTCTAAAATAAAATATAGAAAATAAAGCAAATCCAGTATATTAAGAAATATGATATACATATATATTTCATCCATGCCATGAGAAATTTGTAAATCATATAAATTTGTAAATTTGACCTTATCTACATATAAATTTGACTTTATCTTTCTTTTTTTTATTTAATTTATTATTAAATTTTTTAATGATGATTCTATTTTTTTTATGATAATTATATCTACATAACGTAATTTTTTTTGGGGGGGGTTGCTAACTCAATGGTAGAGTACTCGGCTTTTAAGTGCGGCTAACGTCTTTTACGCATTTGTATGAAGAAAGAAATTCGTCCATACCTTGGTATAGTTTGTAAGACCACGACTGATCCTGCTGAAAGGAATGAATGGAAAAAATAGCATGTCGTATTAATGGAGAATTCTGAGAAATTTTTTTGGATCGGTTCCAAACCTTGTTTGAATTCTTGGTGCGGAACATAAAACGAAAAAAAAATTATAATATAATATTTCTATTATTAAAGTGGGTCTGAGTTAATAAATGGATAGAGTTATACGGCTCTAATTATCGGGAAACAAAAAAGCAACGAGCTCCCGTTCTTAATTTGAACGATTTTCCGATCTAATTGGACGTTAAAAATAGATTAGTGCCTGCGCGGAAAGGCTTTTCCATGAATGGATTTTCCATTTTTTTAATAAATCCTAACTATATTGTCATTCTCCACTGTGAGGGGAATCAAATGTGTAGAAGAAAGAGTATATTGATAAATAACTTTTTTTTTTCCAAAATCAAAAGAGCGATTGGCGTGAAAAAATAAAGGATTTCTAACCATCTTCTTATCCTATAATCAACATAAATCGATTCGATGGAACAAAGAGAAAATAGAGAATCCGTTGATGAATTTGCCAATTTCTGAAGTATCTATTCTTTTCTTATTATACTTTTTTGTTTTTACTGTATCGCACTATGTATTATTGAATAACCCCCAAAATCTCCTATCTTTGCTTCAATTAAATTGAATTTCAAATGAAAATAGAGAAATACAAAAGATATTTCGAACTAGATCGGTCTCGAAAAAATGACTTCCTATACCCACTTATCTTTCGGGAGTATATTTATACATTTGTTCGTGATCATGGTTTAAATAGATCCATTTTGTTGGAAAATAGGGGTTATGACATTAAATCTAAATCAAGTTTATTAGTTGTAAAACATTTAATTACTCGAACGTATCAACAGAATCATTTGATTTTTTCTGTTAATGATTCGAACCAAAATCCACTTTTTAGGTACAACAAGAATTTGCATTCTCAAATGCTCTCGGGGGGGATTGCAGTCATTGTAGAAATTCCATTTTCCCGACAATTAGTATCCCTTTTAGAAAGGTCAGAAATAGTAAAATCTCATAATTTACAATCACTTCATTCAATATTTCCTTTTTTAGAGAGTAAGTTTCCACATTTAAATTATGTGTCAGATGTACTAATACCTTACCCTATTCATCTAGAAAAATTGGTTCAAACACTTCGTTACTGGGTGAGAGATCCCTCCTCTTTGCATTTATTACGACTCTTTCTTCATGAGTATTGGAATTTGAACAGTCTTATTATTCCAAAGAAATCTATTTCCATTTTTGCAAAGGATAATCCAAGATTATTCTTGTTCTTATATAATTTTCATGTATATGAATACGAATCTATTCTCTTCTTTCTTCGTAACCAATCCTTTCATTTACAATCAACATTTTTTCGGGTCCTTTTTGAACGAATATATTTCTATGAAAAAATAGAAGATTTTGCTGAAAGCTTTACTAATGATTTTCGGGCAACCCTATGCTTGGTTAAGGATTCTTTCATACATTATTTTCGATATGAAGGAAAATCTATTCTGGCTTCAAAAGATAGGCCTTTTCCGATGAAAAAGTGGAAATATTATCTTGTCAATGTATGTCAATGTCATTTTGATGTGGGGTTTCACCCGGAAAAGATCTATATAAATTCATTATCCAAGCATTCCCTCTCCCTTTTGGGTTATCTTTCAAGTGTATGTCTAAACCCCTTAGTAGTACGGAGTCAAATGCTCGAAAATTCGTTGATAATAGATAATACCATAAATAAACTTGATACGATCGTTCCAATTCTTCCTTTAGTTGAATCGTTGTCAAAAATGAAATTTTGTAATGCAATAGGACATCCCATTAGTAAACCGACTCGGGCTGAT